TTAAAGAACATATCTAATTTAGCTCTTTCATGCCTATTCTAACTAGTTATTTTGGTTTTTTACTGGCTGCTTCAACTATAACCCCAGCTCTATTTATTGGTTTGAACAAGATACGACTTATTTGAAATGAATAAAATTCAATAAACAATTTACAAAAATAAAAGCCTCTAAGAAAGGTATTCTATGGTTCCTTCCCGCATCAATTGCCAATTCCTAGTCATTGAGATTCACGGATAATTCAGATTAATATTTAGGGATAGATCTTACCTCTCTTTTTATTCCCTAAAACAAATCAAAATGATTGAAGTTTTTCTATTTGGAATCGTCTTAGGTCTAATTCCCATTACTTTAACAGGATTATTTGTAACTGCATATTTACAATACAGGCGCGGTGATCAATTGGACCTTTGATTGAGTAACATCTCTTTTTTTGATTGACCTCCTCTTTGTAGGAGGTCAAATTAAAGTTGCAATTCTACTTTGTTTTGTTAAGTTATTTCGTTGTAATTCGACATAACATAAATGGAATCACGCTCTGTAGGATTTGAACCTACGACATCGGGTTTTGGAGACCCGCGTTCTACCGAGCTGAACTAAGAGCGCTTTTTTAGATCCTCTTTTCTTATATCCTATAAAAGTAGATATCTAAAATACGATTGTAAAGAAAAGGATTTTTTTATCCCCGAAGGGGTTTGTGTACATAGAGTATGTAAAAATGAAAGATTAGGTCCAAAATTTACCCATCTTACTCAATGAATTTCTCATAACTTTCCATAGGAGAAAGAATAGGTAGGGATGACAGGATTTGAACCTGTGACATTTTGTACCCAAAACAAACGCGCTACCAAGCTGCGCTACATCCCTTATAAAAATTGTTATATAGTGTCATTTTATCATTGTATAAAATTAGGAAATCCATGTCTTGTTTTCCACATCCTTCTTTTTTGCTCTACCTATATCTATATAGATAGGTAGATAATGTTCTTGTCATTTTTTTTTTTTTTTAGGGGGTGGCAAATTTGAATCTGCTGGGTCATTGTACATATGCATTTGAGTTAGGAATTCCTAATTCTAATTTCATTTCAAGCAAGAATAAAGAATCTTGAACGAAAATATCAGGTTATCTATGTATTTATATATTAGAGTATTAGAATATCGAACTAGGACTATATATGTATTACTATATATGTATTACAATGTATTACAATATACAATACAAATAAAGAATTAAAATAGAAAATAAATAAGAAAAAAAAAAAAAAGAGAAAATAAAAAAATAAAAAAGAAGGAGGATTTTCAATGCGAGATATAAAAACATATCTCTCAACGGCACCTGTGCTAACCACTCTATGGTTTGGGTCTTTAGCAGGTCTATTGATAGAAATTAATCGTTTATTTCCAGATGCCTTGTCATTCCCCTTTTTTTCATCCTTATTGAATTCTTGTATTGATCTGTGAAAAAATGAAGAAGATTTGAGATAGAATTCTACGTAACATGGCTCCGATTTCGCTCCCTTTTTCTTTCCAAAAAAGAAAGAGAAAGAGTGTATCGAACCTCAGTCAAAATACAGTGAATCTACGATAGAATTTGGGGGAAAAGAAATGTAAATGTGGATCCAGTCCAGGCGCAGTTCCACAAAATTCTAACATACAAAGAAGAAAATACTGAAATTAGGATAGGAATAATTCCTAGTTAGAAAAAATTGTATTAATTAATTATTATGATATTCTTAATATTCTTCTAATAATGAATATTACTCTTTTCTTTAGAGTTATAGTAATTAATATTCTAAGTAATTACTAGTAATTCTATTTTAGATTATTAGAATTCAAAAAAGAAAATATTTACAAATTCCATTTATAGTTAATAACTTTTATTAATATAGATTCGGATCAAAAAGAAAATGAAGAGAGTTCTAAAGTGAAGTCGATCCAAAACGAAAAGGAGGTTCATGGCGAAGGGTAAAGATATTAGAATTCTAGTGATTTTGGAATGTACCTGTTGTGTTCGAAAGGGTATCAAAAAAGAATCGCCGGGGATTTCTAGATATATTACTCAAAAGAATCGACACAATACACCCAATCGACTAGAATTTAGAAAATTTTGTCGCTATTGTCAAAAATATACGATTCATGGGGAAATAAAGAAATAGATGGAACGGAATGTGTGTGTGATTTTTCCAAGTAGCGGGAAGAGTAATAACTTTCCATCTTAACATATATAATACAAACCAAATCCTATTTTGGTCGGATCTTAAATGAATAAGAAAAAAGAGGATTCTATTTTATAGATTCTTTTCTATAGTTTCTATAGAAGGAATAAACAAACAAGGAATAAGCAAACCATGGATAAACCCAAACAACCTTCTCGTAAATCCAAGCGATCGTTTCGTAGGCGTTTACCCCCAATTGGATCGGGGGATCGGATCGATTATAGAAACATGAGTTTAATTAGTCGATTTCTTAGTGAACAGGGAAAAATCTTATCTAGACGGACGAATAGGTTGACCTTGAAACAACAACGATTAATTACTATTGCTATAAAACAAGCTCGTATTTTATCTTTGTTACCTTTTCGTAATAATGAGAAACAATTGGAGAGAGTGGAGTCGATCCCTAGAACTACTGGCCTTAGAACCAAAAATAAATAAATAGACTCTTCAAAACTCCAATCGGAACTCAAGCTCATATTAATGTTTTGCTCAAAAAAACTAGAATCCAGATTTGATTCTTGTATTAGAAAAAAGAAAAAGGAAAAATGGCGAAGAAATCTTTTTTCTTGAAAGATGTTCGTTTATTCCTACTACTCAAATTTTAATTTCTTTTTCTTCTATCTTCCCGGAGTCCATTCTCCGGGAAATCCTGTTTCAATCATTCTTGTTTCCTGTATAATAGATTCTATTACTTTATTTGATTTGTATTTTTTTCTTTTTGATTGATTATTTTATTTGAAATAATATCAAAACAATTCTTATTTGATAGGGATATTTGCGCAAGTATTTTACGATTCAGAAGCAATTGTCTCTTGTACAGATTGTGGATGAATAGGTTATAACTATAGAATAGTCTATCCTCACGAGTTACCGCATTTATCCGAGTGATCCACAAACGACGAAAATCTCTCTTTTTCCTGCTCCTATCTCGATGAGAGGAAACCAAAGCTCTCAGTCTTTGTTGAGTAGTTGTTCGAGTAAGTCTTGAGTGAGCTCCTATAAAGGTTGATGCAAATAAACGAATCTTTTTTCGACGTCTTCGAGCTGTATATCCTCGTTTAACTCTGGTCATTGAATCAAATGAAACTTTCTTGAATAACTAATTGATTTCTCTTCTTTCAGTCATCCTTTTCCTCCGGTTGATTAATAACAAAACGGATTCTTCCGATATATAAAATAGAAATTCCAATGGCTTTTGCGACTATGACCTTCCCGACCACAATTTTTTCTTTATTCAAGGTATCTCGCCTGGAAATAATAAATTTTATTCCTACTATCCTACTAAATAAAAAAGAATAGTGGGTTACCTCGTTTCTATGGCAACTTCTGAAACGGTGAGGTCCTCTCTATACACCGGAGCTTTTCATTTCATCGAATTTTCTTGTGAACTTGTATAGTTCACACTCTTTCGCTCTACCCTTCCATTTTTCAATTAGAATTCTTTTTTCAATTCTAATTAGAAAGTAATAGTCCTTTTCACAAAAAAGCTATCCATACAGTGACGGCATTTCATTCTGAAAGTTGGCTAGGTAGCTGACCCTGTTAGTCCGTTTTTTAAAGAAAAGGAATAGAAGCATAACCTTTTTCCTCCGCTTAATAGATAACTATTTGTTACCAATGGAGAATTCCTTCTCATCTCAAACGGAATGATTGGATTTGCACCAATAGAAACCATAAATTCATAACATAATTAGGTAGATGATAGATCTTCATTTTTAGATACTAGTTAATTAAATGTCCGTGTTCAACCCTATCTATCCTAATTCATTGGTACTGATCATTGATAATGGAAAAAATTTTTGCATTTCTTCAAACTCATGATCTGAACTGAACGAGTCGCACATACACCCTAGTACATGTTCCTCGACGCTGAGGACATCCTCGAAGAGCGGGAGATTTCGTGACATTTTTTCTTGGCTGTCTTGCGTTTCTAATAAGTTGTTTAATGGTTGGCATGGCGTGTCTATAGAATTTCATTCTAGATAGAATAGGGCGGGTTGGCTTAGATCCATCTTAACCTGATGGTTGATTATTATGAATGATTTCTATTCACACGGAAAATTCGAATTTTGAAAAGGAATTCATATAATTCATATATTTATTATATTTCTATGGAATCCCCAGTATTTTCATTTTCGATGGCGACAAGATCAACGATGCCATGAGCTTGGGCTTCTGTTGCTGACATAAAAACATCCCTTTCCATATCTTCGGATATAACCCATAAGGGGTTGCCCGTTCTTTGTACATAAACTTTTGTGAGAGTTTCGCGAAGCTTCAATAATTCTTCTGCTTCCAGGATAAATTCCCCTGCTTGTGCCTCATAAAAAGAACTAGCAGGTTGGTGAATCATAACCCTGATGATATTGATATAACATCATGAACGGTTCTTCTATCTATATATCGCACGATTGAGTTAAAGTAAGGGGGAATCAAAATAATAATAAAAAATAGAATTAAACAACCGTACGGGCATCTTTTGTACATTGCATACGGCTCTGCAATGGAATTTCTTTTTTCGATAGAATAAATTCTATTGAAAAGAATAAATAGAACCTATCCGACCCAAATTGTTAAATGATCCATTTACCACCCTTCCTTTCGTAGTAGTTAAAAAGATACTATGATGGTTCTGTTGCTTTCTAGATTTCTATCATCTGTGGTTTAGCAATCCCAAAGTTTCTTTTTGATATGATCCAAGAAGGAGAAAATGATTTTTTCCATTTTTTTACTCTTTCTCTCATAACATAAAAATAAGAAAGAGACTTCTGGTGTGGAAGAATAATGGTTTGTGACGCTGAAATTGACTCTTGCTTTACACATAAAATCAAATTGGGAATAACCCTTCTTTCATACTACTATCTCGATACAAAATCTCATGTTAGAAAAAAAAAAAAAACAATAATGGTTTGTTCATATCGAACTCAAAGTGCCATGCTATTATTACTTATTCTTTATTTTATTTATATTCGATACAGCGAAGGCATAGTATTCTTTTTCTCTCAAATACAAATAAAAAACTCATTGGCGCCAAGCGTGAGGGAATGCTAGACGTTTGGTAATTTCTCCTCCGACCAGAATGAAAGATCCCATTGAAGCGGCTAATCCCATACATATTGTATGTACATCCGGTGACACAAATTGCATAGTATCATAAATGGCTATTCCTGGTATTACCCATCCGCCTGGAGAATTTATAAATAAATAAAGATCCCTAGTATCATCTTCTATGCTGAGATATACCATGAGACCAACAAGTTGATTCGAGATCTCGCTATCAACCTCTTGGCCTAAAAAAAGTAATCTTTCTCGATGAAGTCGGTTGATTAGGGCAAAATTGTATCCCTGAGGAACCGTACGTGCACCTTTGGATGCATACGGTTCGAAAGAATTGCGAAAAAAAGATCAATGTGTTGATTCCAATCCTATTTCTTTTTTTTTTTTTTAACATGAGGTTTTGCCCTCCTTCCCTATATTTTAGAATGTAGAAAATCAAAAAGAATTTTATGAATTTATTTAACTAACTTCTCATTGATGTATTGTTTCATCGAAATTCCAATTTCGATGTAATTTTCTTGTTCCTGAATGGGCCCTTTCAATTCTTTTAGGTTCTTGTTCTACTCCGGGGGAAGATTTGCCCGAATTCCATTTGCACATATAGGTCAAATGATTCCAGTACCACTTCTTTTTTTTTCAATTATTTCATATCTTTACCCAAAATTTTTGATGTATTCATCATACTACTCCATTGGTAGGCATTTTGAGATTTTACCTATTATACCTATAGTAAGTATAAAAAGAGTCTATGATACAAGTGATAATCGTGTAATCATCATATATTCTACATAATAGATTATATTCTAAGATACATAATAGATTATATTCTAAGATTATATTAGAGTAAGTTAGATTATATTCTATTCATCTATTTATCTTTATTGAATTATCTATAATATTCTGAAAATATTTTAAAATATTAGATTTTTTCTATTGAATATTTCTGATTTATATTACTACATTTACACTCCCATTCTATTACTTCATTTCCAATTTGGTATTCTCTGAACGGAGCCTGGATACTTTATTTTATGAGTCCAAGTAAACCATCAATTATTTTAATTGATAATATTGATCCCCTATAGGAATTATTGTGCTTCACGCTCCGAATTATTGATGGTTCAATCAATACAATATTGAATATCTATTTATTGGATTGGGCGAAACAGAGAATACTCGATCGGGGGAGATAATGGGGAAATACCATATGACCAATATGTCTGACAAGTCGCACTATACGTCAACCCAAGCTGCATCTTCCTCTCCAGGACTCCGAAAAGGTACTTTTGGAACACCAATGGGCATTAAGATAAAGAAAAAAGGAAGTACTATACATTACTTTAATATGGAAACGTAACAATGGTTTTATTGTCTTCATCATTTTTTCTCTTTCTTTTCTATTTTTATATTCTATATAATTTTTCTATTTTCTCTTCTATATATTAGATATTCTATATATGATATATATATGATATGTGAGTATAATATTCTATTATATAATTCTATATTATTCTTTATATATTATTATTTAATTATTATTTAGATTATTATATATTATTATTATTATTAGTATTTTCTCTTCTATATATTCATATTCTCTTTTCTTTTTCTATCTTTTAACTTTGAATCTTCTTTCTATTTCTAATTAGAATCTTATATAATCTTAGATTTTAGATTAGATATTCTATAAAATATATCTATAGAATAGAAAATAGATCTATCTATAGAATAGAAAAGAGAACTTCATATTATTTCTTATTCTATAGATTATTATCTAGATAGAATTCTAGTACTAGTATATATATTCTAAATATATAGATTCTTATTTAGAAGATATATGCTTTCTTTATATATGATATATGGGACTGGAAGGTTCATAGAGGAAGACAGAATGAATAAAGAAAAATTGTAATGAACAAGATCAATCGGATCAACCAATGGTTCGAATGATTTCAAATTCTAAAAGAGTATCTATACATTTTTTCCCTCAAAAACCTCCCATTGCGTATTGGTATTTATCAGGTATAGAATAAGATCTGTTTCTCTTTGTTCTTCTAAATAGAAATAAATAGAATTGTTCCCTTCTCTTTTCTTTTTCAAATTATTTTTATTCTATTTCATTAAATATGAAATAGAAATGAAGGGAATACAAAGAAATAGTAATCCTTTCCTATACAAAATCTACCAAACAGGTGAAATACATAGTATAGTCTTTCTTTTCCAATGCGATAAAGTTACATAATGTCTATTTCTTTTTCATAAAGGGGTATTTACATGGGTTTGCCTTGGTATCGTGTTCATACTGTTGTATTGAATGATCCCGGTCGATTACTTTCTGTCCATATAATGCATACAGCTCTAGTTTCTGGTTGGGCTGGCTCGATGGCTCTATATGAATTAGCGGTTTTTGATCCCTCTGACCCTGTTCTTGATCCAATGTGGAGACAAGGCATGTTCGTTATACCCTTCATGACTCGTTTAGGAATAACCAATTCGTGGGGGGGTTGGAGTATCTCGGGAGGAACTATAACGAATCCGGGCATTTGGAGTTATGAAGGCGTGGCGGGGGCACATATTTTGTTTTCTGGCTTGTGCTTTTTGGCAGCTATCTGGCATTGGGTGTATTGGGACCTAGAAATATTCTCTGATGAACGTACGGGAAAACCTTCTTTGGATTTGCCCAAGATCTTTGGAATTCATTTATTTCTCTCAGGAATCGCTTGCTTTGGCTTCGGTGCATTTCATGTAACAGGCTTATATGGTCCTGGAATATGGGTATCTGATCCTTATGGACTAACCGGGAAAGTACAATCTGTAAACCCAGCGTGGGGTGTGGAAGGTTTTGATCCTTTTGTTCCGGGGGGAATAGCTTCTCATCATATTGCAGCAGGTACATTGGGCATATTAGCGGGTCTATTCCATCTTAGTGTCCGTCCGCCCCAACGTCTATACAAAGGATTACGCATGGGTAATATCGAAACTGTGCTTTCCAGTAGTATTGCTGCTGTTTTTTTTGCAGCTTTCGTTGTTGCTGGAACTATGTGGTATGGTTCAGCAACTACCCCAATCGAATTATTTGGCCCCACTCGTTATCAGTGGGATCAGGGATACTTCCAGCAAGAAATATATCGCAGAGTTGGGGCCGGACTAACCGAAAATCTGAGTTTATCGGAAGCTTGGTCTAAAATTCCCGAAAAATTAGCTTTTTATGATTACATTGGTAATAATCCGGCGAAAGGAGGATTATTCAGAGCAGGCTCAATGGATAACGGGGATGGAATAGCTGTTGGGTGGTTAGGGCACCCTATATTTAGAGATAAAGAAGGGCGCGAACTCTTTGTACGTCGTATGCCTACCTTTTTTGAAACATTTCCGGTAGTTTTGGTAGATGCAGACGGAATTGTGAGGGCTGATGTTCCTTTTAGAAGAGCAGAATCCAAGTATAGTGTTGAACAAGTAGGGGTAACTGTTGAATTCTATGGCGGCGAACTCAATGGAGTCATTTATAGTGATCCTGCTACTGTGAAAAAATATGCTAGACGTGCCCAATTAGGTGAAATTTTTGAATTAGACCGGGCTACTTTGAAATCCGATGGTGTTTTTCGTAGCAGTCCAAGGGGTTGGTTCACTTTTGGACATGCTACGTTTGCTTTACTCTTCTTTTTCGGACACATTTGGCATGGTGCCAGAACCTTGTTCAGAGATGTTTTTGCCGGTATTGATTCAGATTTGGATGCTCAAGTAGAATTTGGAGCATTCCAAAAACTAGGAGATCCAACTACAAGGAGACAAGTAGTCTGATACAAGATACAAAAATCTTTTGCCATCTTTTGCCTCTATTTTATTTTTTATTTTATTTTATATTATATAAATTTATATAAATTGAAATTTTTCTTTTATATCTAGTATTTTTTTTTTTTTTTTATTATTTTATTATTTTTATAATATATATATAGTATTTAGATAGTATTTCTAGTATTTAGATAGTATTTAGTTCTTCTAGTATTTATAGTATTTATAGTATTTAGCTATATTAGTATTTCAAATTTGTTAATTTCTATAATTAAGCTAGAATTTCAATTTTCTATATTAATATTAATTGAATCTATTATCTATTTCTATCCTATTTTATGACTAGATCTATATAGAGTATAGATAAATACTCTATCTTTCTAGATAATAATCTAATAATACTAAATTAGTAATAGTAATTTGTAAATCTCAATTTAGAATTTCTTTAGTAAATGATCCAAAATGAATAGGTATGGAAGCTATAATTGTAAACCACGATCGAATCTATGGAAGCATTGGTTTATACATTCCTTTTAGTTTCGACTTTAGGGATAATCTTTTTCGCTATATTTTTTCGAGAACCACCTAAAGTTCCAACTAAAAAAATGAAATGATTTTTCATTATTTCCATTGAAGTAATGAGCCCTCATATTCATCTTGGGGCTCATTACTTCAACTAGTCCCCATGTTCTTCGAAGGGATCTCTTAATTTTTGAGAGGGTTGCCCAAAAGCGGTATATAAGGCATACCCAGTAACGCTTACAAGTAAACCGGATATGGAGATGGCGACTAGAGTTGCTGTTTCCATTTTTCGATAATTTCAAGATAACAAAAGATCACAATAATGTCATTTATTTACAACTACAACGGAATGATATACAAAGTCAACAGATTTCAACCCATGATGAAAGAGGATTTATGGCTACAAAAACCGTTGAGAGTAGTTCTAGATCTGCACCAAGACAAACTGGCATAGGGAGTTTATTGAAACCATTGAATTCGGAATATGGAAAAGTAGCTCCAGGGTGGGGGACTACACCACTTATGGGAGTTGCAATGGCTCTATTTGCAATATTTCTATCTATTATTTTAGAAATTTATAATTCATCTGTTTTACTGGATGGAATTTCAATTAATTAGTTCATAAAAACTAGGATTTTTCAATCAAAAAAGATTATTTTACTTATACTTTTACTTAATTCTTAAAATACTTAATACTTCAACTTAAGATTACCTAAGACTTGGATTTATAGACCATTCTGGTAGTTCGATCGTGAAATTTATTTGGTTCGATATTTCATTTCCGGAATATGAGCGTGTGACTTGTTATAATTGATCCTATTGATGATACAGAGAATAGACCTGTCATCTCTATCAAGATGATTCTACCTCGTCAGATATTTATTTTAGTCTCTGGAGCACGGAATAGATCAAGAAAAGAAATATTTGAACTATGATTCATACCTATTATTCAGACCTCGCAACCGGATGAAAAAAAAAAAAAAAAATGGAAATCTAAAAAATATAAATCAAACAATTTTTTATACTTTCGAAAGAAACCTCTTTCTCTAGATTTTGTTGAGTTATTACATTCATTGAAGAAGTGATGATCAAATGGTTTTTACTCAGAAACCTTTTGAATTTAGCTTTGGTTTTCTGGTTTTCTTAAATCATCGTGGTTCTAGTATGAATCTGAGGTTTCAATTGATTCATAGGGTCTCAACAAGAGAATTCCTATAAAAAAAAGATAGGGAAGAGAAGATTCAAGAGGCCTATCACGATTAACATAAAGAAAGATGGATGAGCCAACTTGAGATTTTATTTCTTGGCATTGTCATCACAAAGAAGCGATTCCGGATTTTTCTTACTTCGTATCTTTGTTGGGTCAAATCGAGTCAAGCGGCTAAGCCACAAGAAGTTTGAAACTTTCTATTCTATATCCGTTGAAACCAGTATTTGTGTGTTTCGGCTTGAGCCGTACGAGATGAAATTCTCATATACGGTTCTCAGAGGGGGAGTCTTTACCTATCTCAATAAAGTATATGATTGGTTTGAGGAACGTCTCGAGATTCAAGCGATTGCAGATGATATAACTAGTAAATATGTTCCTCCTCATGTCAACATATTTTATTGTCTAGGAGGGATTACGCTTACTTGTTTTTTAGTACAAGTAGCTACGGGTTTTGCTATGACCTTTTACTATCGTCCAACTGTTACAGAGGCTTTTTCCTCTGTTCAATACATAATGACTGAGGCCAACTTTGGTTGGTTAATTCGATCAGTTCATCGATGGTCAGCAAGTATGATGGTTCTAATGATGATCTTACACGTATTTCGTGTGTATCTTACGGGTGGTTTTAAAAAACCCCGCGAATTAACTTGGGTTACCGGGGTAGTTCTGGCTGTATTGACCGCATCTTTTGGCGTAACTGGTTATTCCTTGCCTTGGGACCAAATTGGCTATTGGGCAGTAAAAATTGTAACAGGCGTGCCTGAAGCTATTCCTATAATAGGATCACCTTTGGTAGAATTATTACGTGGAAGTGCTAGTGTGGGCCAATCCACTTTGACTCGTTTTTATAGTTTACATACTTTTGTATTGCCTCTTCTTACTGCCGTATTTATGTTAATGCACTTTCCAATGATACGTAAGCAAGGTATTTCGGGTCCTTTATAGAGAAGGCAGATTCTAGATATTTGTAATTTATCATATCGGGGAGGGACAAGAGTTTTTCATTGCTACAAATATGGATTATTGAAAAATAAGGCATGTTATTTGGATACTTCTATTCAACTCTGAAGTATTGTTTATTTTATACGAATCGAATAGTTGAAGTATTTTTTTCTAAAAGAGGATGGATTATGGGAGTGTGTGACTTGAACTATTGATTGGTCCATGCAGATATATTATTTTATCCGCCACGTTGGAATTCACAACCCAATGTGTCTCCGCATCCAACCATCACGTCAGTTCCTTTATATAGCATAGGATAGGCCGGTTCGCTTGAGGAGAATATTTTCTATGATCATACCCGAATCATGTCATGGCATGAACAGGCTCCGTAAGATCCCTATAATAAGTGATGTGGAATGATCCAATGTTCTATTTATTCACTTTGTTTTTTTTTTTTAGTAATTTTCTTATAATTCATTGATAGTATTAGTATTTCGTATTAGTTTGCATAGTAATCTTAGTAATTTTTTTATAGTATGTAGATGCATTCATTTCCTCTGCATCAACCCTAATCTATGATACTATCGGAGTTAACTAAGGGATCTAAGGAATAACATGGGCTATACTTTATTAGTAACAAGTAAAAACTTTGTATTTTTGTATGTACGAAAATCAAGATGTTGTGGGGATAAATACCAACCAAAAGACATGAGACAATCCAAAAAGCGCTTGATCATGATCAAATTTGTAAGCCGACTTGGATATTGAGCATTTCCTTGTTGCCAGAACTAAATTCTTTGCAATGAATAATGAATCGTTGAAACTCGGAGAAATGAAATTTGAGAAATCTTTTCTTACATAGAGTCATTCTACCATTCTACATCATATATGTAGATATGTATGAAATATAGATCTTCTAGGGACCTATTTATGTTCTATGGATCTATTTATGTGATTCTTTTGATTCTTGCTCGAGCCGGATGATAAAAAATTATCATGTCCGGTTCCTTTGGGGGATGGATTCACAAGAATTCACCTATCCAAATAACAAAGAAACCTGATTTGAATGATCCTGTATTAAGAGCTAAATTGGCTAAAGGGATGGGACATAATTATTATGGAGAACCTGCATGGCCTAATGATCTTTTATATATTTTTCCAGTAGTAATTCTAGGCACTATTGCATGTAATGTAGGTTTAGCAGTTCTAGAGCCGTCAATGATCGGTGAACCGGCGGATCCGTTTGCAACTCCGTTGGAAATATTACCCGAATGGTACTTCTTTCCCGTATTTCAAATACTTCGTACAGTACCCAATAAGTTATTGGGTGTTCTTTTAATGGTTTCCGTACCAATAGGATTATTGACAGTACCTTTTTTGGAGAATGTCAATAAATTCCAAAACCCATTTCGTCGTCCAGTAGCTACAACAGTCTTTTTGATCGGTACCGCAGTAGCTCTTTGGTTAGGTATTGGAGCAACTTTACCTATTGAGAAATCCCTAACTTTAGGTCTTTTTCAAATTGATTAAACCGTGAAATACCACGACATAGGTATCTAAGGAAGATCCAGAAGGGGATCTTCCTTAGATACATCAATCTTATTATGATCTATTCTACAAATATATGGACCGTGTCGGAGATGAAAAACTTATTCTATTCTTTTTTCTTTCTAAAAACTAAAAAATTTAAAATGAAAAATTTTTCTTAGGTAAATTTATTGCAAAATGCTTCTGTAGAGTGCCCAATATCTGTTTTACATCTTCTATACGAAAATATTCCATTTTCATAAGATCTTCTTGACTGTGATTCAAAAGGTCCAATAATGTATGTATATTGGACCTTTTGAGACAATTATAGGTCCTGGAAGACAATTCTGATTGGTCAATAAAAATACATGTCAATGGAATTTCTTTTTTGTTTTTCTTGAGATTATTAAATCTGTCTTGAAAGGAAAAAAGGGGTAGATTCCATCTGTTTTCATTTTTCTCGAAATTCATGTCCTCTTCCTCTGCATGTAGAAAAGGAATCAATAAATCAATCAAATTACGAGAAGCTTCATAAAGTGCTTCTTTAGGAGTTAAACTTCCATTCGTCCATATTTCTAGAAAGAGTATTTCTTGTTTTTCATTCCCATTCCCATAAGAATGAATACTATGATTCGCATTTCGAACAGGCATAGATACAATATCTATAGGATAATTTCCATCGTGAGAGTCATTTGTGGATTTCATATGATATCCGCGATCTCTCTTGATTTGTAATTCCATACACAAATCAATTGGTTCTGTCAAGTTAGCTATATGCTGTGTCGTGTCAACTATTTCTACAGAAGGTGGTGAGATGATATCTTGAGCTGTTATGTATTTTGGACCCCTGACGCAAATTGATGCGTCCCTAACTCCATAGAGATTACTTCTCAATACAATCTCTTTCAAATTTATTAAAATTTCATGTACTGATTCTTCAATACCTGCTATCGTAGAATATTCATGTAGTACATTTTCAGATGTTGCACGTGTGATACATGTTCCTTCTATTTCTCCAAGTAAAGCCCTTCGTATGGCGATACCTATGGTATCGGCTTGACCTTTCATAAGTGGGGACAGAACGAAACGACCATAATAAAGACGCTTGCTGTCTACTCTTGATTCAACACATTTCCACTTTAGTGTTCGAGTGGATCCTGCTACTTCTTCTCGAACCATACTATTCTTTTTTATTTTTCTTTTTATTTATGATTATTGGATCAGATTATTGAATCATTTATTTCTCTTGGAATCTCTAAAATTATTCTTTCTACACACGTCTTTTTTTAGGGGGACGACATCCATTATGCGGCATGGGTGTTACATCACGTACGAAACTTAATAGCATACCATTTCTACGAATGGCTCGTAATGCCGCATCTCTTCCGAGACCTGGACCTTTTATCATAACTTCTGCTCGTTGCATACCCTGATCAACTAATGTACGAATAGCATTAAAAGCTGCGGCTTGAGCAGCATAAGGTGTTCCTTTTCTTGTGCCTTTGAATCCAGAAGTACCTGCGGAAGCCCAAGAAACCACCCGACCTCGTACGTCTGTAACAGTTACAATAGTATTGTTGAAACTCGCTTGAACATGAATAACTCCTTTTGGTATTCTACGTTCATTCTTATTTGAACCAATACGTGCATTCTTACGTAAACTCATTTTTGCTATAGGTTTTGTCATGTTTTATTAGATTATATTCATAAGATATATTCATAAGAATAAAATAAAAAGAAAGAAGAATTAGAAAATATACAGAAAGATACGGGGATATCTATTTCATATGAAAATGAATCCTTTCTTCTTTCTTTTTACATGTACATGGTTCTTGATTTAGAACTTGAGAAGGATTACCCCTGTCTCTGTTTATGTCTCGGATTGGAACAAATGACTATAATTCGCCCTCGCCTACGAATCAAGCGACATTTTTCACAAATTTTACGAACAGAAGCCCTTATTTTCATATTTATCATTCCTTACTTTCATTCTGAATCTATTTTTTTGGAAACAAAAATAAGTTTATTTTAGTTTTAAACCTCGAATTATATACCTATGAAAAGGATGTTTCAAAGAAAATCTAATCAATCGTTCGAATCTTTTTTGCGAAGTCTATAAATTATACGTCCCCTGGTTGAATCATAACGACTCATTTCGATTTTAACTCTATCTCCGGGTAGTATACGTATAAAACTGCGCCGGATCCTTCCTGAAATATAACCTAGAATTAAATCTTCATTATCTAATCGAACTCGGAACATACCGTTGGGTAGTGATTCAGTAATTAAACCCTCATGAATCAATTTTTGTTCTTTCATTCCAGGGAACCCCCTTTAAGTATTAACTAATAGAGGAAGAGTTCTATAATTCACTTCTCCTCTCTATTTTACAAATCATAAGTTCGAGATAAATTTAGGGTACCCAGGAGAATCACCATATATAACACAAAATTTCTCCTCCAATTTTTTCTAATCGAGCTTCTCGATCTGTTATTATACCTCGAGAAGTAGAAAGAATTACAATTCCCATACCACCTAAAATCTTAGGAATTCGTTGATAGTTGGAATAGATTCGTAGACCGGGTCGGCTGATACGCTTTAAAATCATTTTATCCCCTTTCCTATTCTTTCTATGTCGTAAGGTTGAAACCAAGAAATTTTTTTGACTTTCTTGATGTTTTCGAACGTTTTCAATAAAACCTTCTCGTAAAAGTATTTTTACAATGTTTTTCGTGATATTAGTAGATACTATTTGAACTCTTCCCTTTTGATCTATGTCAGCATTTCTTATAGAAGTTATTATATCGGCAATAATGTCCCTACCCATGACGAACTATAATTATTGGTGCCTCCTAATTTTGATATAATCAACATGCTTCTTTTTTGTTTTATTTTTTATTGAATTTTTTTTTTTTTCATTAATTATTAGATTCTAAAAAATTGATTAGAAATTTCAAGTATATGCATGAGACACAATCTATTAATCGGATCTATTTCAGATATTTGTCAGATATTTGACTATTCTATCTATATTCTATTCTATATCTAGATATAGAATAGAATATAGATAGGAAGATAGGATATATCCTATCTTCATCTATAAAACTTCGGGTGCTAATGAAACTATTTTAGTAAAATTCAACTGTCTCAATTCCCGAGCAATCGCACCAAAAATTCGAGTTCCTTTTGGATTTCCTTCTTGATCAATGATAACCGCTGCATTGTCATCATATCGTATCATCATGCCGTTGTCACGTTTGAGTTCTTTACACGTGCGTACAATAACAGCTCTAATTATTTCTGATCTTTCTAGAGGCATGTTGGGCACTGCTTCTTTGATTACAGCAACAATAACATCGCCAATATGAGCATATCGGTGATTACCAGTTCCTATGATTCGAATACACATCAATTCTTGAGCTCCACTGTTATCCGCTACATTCAAAAGGGTCTGAGGTTGAATCATATCATTCTATTTAAATCTCTTATTTTCATTATTTTAATGCAAGGGATAATGGAAAAAGAAATATTGTCTGTCCAGAGATAAAGAAATCCGTGGTTTTTTTTTCATTCTCAATACTCCTTCTTCTTCTTTTATTTTTGTTTACCTATTCTGAAATAACAAATTGAGTTCGTATAGGCATTTTGCATGCAGCTATTTCCATAGCAGCTTTGGCTACAGCTTCGGATACTCCACTCATTTCATAAATTATTCGGCCCGGTTTCACAACGGATACCCAATATTCGGGGGATCCCTTGCCCGAACCCATACGTGTTTCTGTAGGTCTTACAGTAACAGGTTTGTCGGGAAAGATACGTACCCATATCTTTCCACCACGACGCGCATATCGTGTCATTGCTCTTCGCCCTGCTTCTATTTGTCTAGCTGTGATCCAAGCAGGTTCAAGTGCTTGAAGAGCGTATCTGCCAAAACAAATATGATTGCCTCGGCAAGATATTCCCTTCATTCTACCTCTATGTTGTTTACGAAATCTGGTTCTTTTAGGGTTATAGTTGATGATTGTTTCTAAATTCCATCTCTACTGCAGAGCCGGACATGAGAGTTTCTTCTCATCCAGCTCCTCGCGAATGAAATGATTCCATAATATTACATATACACATATGTATTATATGTATTTCATTCTATCAAAATAAAGAAATAAATAATATACTAATTCTTTTTTTAGATTTTTAGATTGAATTACATAGGTAACCATAGGTAACTTTATATATGACTAGGCATGTTTATATATTTTTCTATTATTTATATATATATTATATATAATGCTTCTTTATTTTATCAAGATTTCTAAAGTATTTTACTTAATCTCTATTGAATCACGCCAATAGTCATCCAATAAATGAAATAAAAATAAAGAAAGGTTTCGCGGGCGAATATTGACTCTTTCCTCCTTCATTTGTAGAGTCAATTCATGACTATTCAAATTTTCTTGGTTCATTCCGCCATCCTACCCAATGAATCATTAGGATTGATTCGTTTTCAAGAAAATCCTATGTAATCACAGGTTCCATCGTTCCCATAGCTTCTCTATTAATGCTTAGGCCTTAACTCTGCAATGGAGCTCTCAACAGAATCTGTTATTTGTTTCCGAGTCAATCTCCTCAGTTTTTCTTAACCCGAAGCTCAATTAAATTATTATCTATTTTTCTATCTTTGTCTTTGATGTTTGATATCTTCTTTTTCTAGCTTATTGCATACATAATAGATTCTATTATTTATATTGATATTGATGTTGATGCTTTATAACACTGCTTTTTTATGTTTTATGGGGTAATTATTCATAAACCATACATATGGGAATCATATATCATTGAGATCTTTATTCTCTCTTTCTATCATCCTTCCATTTTTCCACATCCCTTTTTTTTCACAATTCATAATCAGATTTCTTTTTTATGAAAAGTATTTCAGTTGCTACAACTAGATGATCAATTCAGTCATATAGTGACTGTTTCTTGGGATATCGACAATACGAAGCAATAAGTTGGTTCTTAGTTTTGAGTTTCTTTAGTTTTGATAGTTACTAAGTTTATAGTGGGGTCAGCCTCTTTTTTTTTTTCATTCTCAATACTCAATTCTAAAGAAAAAACTAACGAGTCACACACTGAGCATAGCAATTATACTAAAATATAAATTAAATAAAGGGTAAATCGAATTTTTATTCAACCTTATAGAATTATAATTGTTCATTTTTCTTTGAAAAAAGAAGAAAAGAGTTTCTAAATTTTTTCTATCGATGAGCAGAATGACGAGATAAAGAAAGGTCCATTATTCTTCTTATTTTTTTATTCTTAGTTTACAAATATCCAAATTTTTATGCCTAAGACTCCATAGATAGTTCTAATTGTATGGGAACAGTAATCAATTTTAGCGCGAATTGTTTGTAAGGGAACCCTGCCTTCTCTGATCCATTCGACACGTGCAATCTCTTTTCCGTCGATACGCCCTGCAATTTGTACTTGAATTCCTTTTGTACCTGTTTGTTCAGTTAATTCAATAGCTTTTTTCATTGCCTTTCGAAATGAGACTCTATTTTTTAATTGTAAAGCTATATATTCTGCAAGAATATTAGGTTGTTCATAAGGCTTTTCAATTCTTGTTATAGCAATGTTTAGTCTCCGATTTACAGAATGAAACTCTTTTTGTACATTCATCTGTAATTCTTCGATTCCCCGTGTTCGTCCTTCTATTAATAAATTGGGAAATCCAATATAGATTATGACCTGAATCAAATCTATTCTTTTTTTAATTCCTATATGGGCAATTCCTTCGAAACCTGAGGATATTTTCTTGTTCTTTTTTACATAGTCTTTAATACAATTTCGTATTCTTTCATCTTCTTGTAGACCCATGGAAAAATTCTTTGGTTTTGCGAACCAAAAAGAATGATGACTTTTAGTTGTTCCAAGTCTGAAACCAAGTGGATTTATTTTTTGTCCCATATTTTTCTATTCTTTTTCCATCCATTTTTTTCTAAATATTTCTAAATAGAAATCTAAATCTTAGATTTTTCTTTTAAAAAAATCTTTATATGACAAGTGGTTTTTTTTATCATATAACTACGCCCTCGAGCCCGGGGTCTTAACTTTTTCACAATAGCACCTCTATTGACTTCAGCTTTACTAATGAATAAATCAGCTTCATTCAAACCCATATTATGACTAGCATTTGCTGCTGCAGAATAAACTAATTTTAGGATTGGATAAGATGCCCAATAAGGCATTAGTTCTAGTATCATGAGTGTTTCCTCATAAGAACGTCCGCGAATCTGATCAATTACTCTTCGTGCTTTGGAAACAGACATACTTATATGTTGAGCTAAAACTTTTGCTTCTCTATTTTCGTTCTTTATCATAAAAGTTCTCTCCCGCCAATGAATGAAATGAATGAGAAGTGCCTAGTAGTATAAGAAATCTACCTATACTCTTACTATAAGATAAAAACTCTGAAGTCTAAATACTATTAAGATAAGGCTTTTCACATGAATACTTAGTAGAACGACTAACGACGAGATTTATTATCGTTTCTCGCGTGTCTCACGAAAGTGAGAGTAGGTGCGAATTCTCCCAATTTGTGACCGACCATACGGTCTGTGATATAAATAGGTAAATGTTCCTTTCCATTATGAATAGCGATTGTATGGCCAATCATTGTGGGTATAATGGTAGATGCCCGAGACCAAGTCACTATGATTTCTTTCTCCTCCCTCCTGTTG